AATGATGAGCCTGAATAAAGGAATATCGTGATAGGATATAATATGTAGGCACGAAACCTACCCTCATTATTACGTCCGACAGAATTAAACAGTCACCATCAAGCATCAAAAGCCACCGTGCACCATACACCAAGACGTAAAATGTCTATTAAAAAATTCATTAACATAGAAAAGTAAGCTAATTCAAGCTAATGGGTTCATACCCCATAAATAGAGTATAAACCTCTCTTCTCTAATGCCCAGCAACCCAACCAAAATCCTCTTACTCACAACCATGGTAAGAGGTGTATTAGTATCTGTATCCTCCAATTCGTGATTTAGAGCATGAATAGGATTAGAGGTAAATCTAATATCATTTATCCCACTAATATCCAATATCAAAAACATATATAACACAGAAGCATCACTAAAGTATTTTATTGTCCAAGTATTAGCCTCAGCAACACTAATATTTGTAGTAACGATAAAAGCAGCAACCGAAGGCCTGTTTACCCACACAGAAGCCTATAGAACCACCATACTAATCTGCACCCCCCTTTTACTAAAAAGAGGAGCTGCTCCTCTTCATTGGTGATTCCCCGGGGTAATAGAAGGGTTGAGATGAGAAAATTGCACTTTATTAATAACAATCCAAAAGGCAGCACCCTTAATACTACTATCTTACTCAATCGAAAACAACGCATTTACCACCACAATCATCCTATCATCAGTAATCATCGGAGCTATTGGAGGGCTAAATCAAACCTCTCTACGAAAAATTATAACATACTCATCAATCAACCACACAGGATGAATATTAACAGCAATAATTACAAGAGAGAGAATATGAGTAATATACTTCGCCACATACTCACTGCTAGTAACAACAGTAGTAGCTACAATCAAACTATCAAAGGCATCCTTCATCAACCAAACAATAATAACTAACAAGGAAAGACTAGTTATGAAATTCATAATGTTCACATCCCTGTTATCATTAGGAGGCCTACCCCCATTCACAGGATTCATACCAAAATGATTTGTCATCCAAAGAATAACAACAAGCAACCTAGCCCCAATGGCCACCCTAATAGTAGCAATGTCACTAATCACACTTTACTACTACCTAAAAATCTGCTACTCAAGATTCCTAATCCTAAACGCAGAGCCAAAATGAAGTACCAGAATCCAAAAAAACTACCCAAGCAGACATATTAGAGCCATAATTCTAACAGCAATTTCCCTAGCAGGAATACTTCTATGCACAACCCTAACCAGCATGACATAAATAAGACCTTAAGTTAAAAAAACTCGTAGCCTTCAAAGCTATTAATAAAGGGCCAACCTTTAGGCCTTGATAGCTAATTACCTACCCCTACAGAATTGCATTCTGTAATCACAAAAATGAATACAAGGCCAAATAGTGGAGGGACAACGTTCACGCCCCTAAGTAGATTTACAGCCTACCGCCTACTAATTAATCTCAGCCACCCCACTAATAATTAATCGATGACTATTCTCAACAAACCACAAAGACATTGGAACCTTATACTTTGTGTTCGGTGCATGATCAGGAATAGTAGGAACATCCCTCAGCATGCTAATTCGAACAGAATTAGGACAACCTGGATCTCTAATTGGAGATGACCAAATCTATAACGTCATTGTAACAGCCCACGCATTCATCATAATCTTCTTCATAGTAATGCCCATCATAATTGGTGGATTCGGAAATTGACTAGTGCCACTAATGCTAGGCGCACCAGACATAGCATTCCCACGAATAAACAACATAAGATTTTGACTCCTACCACCATCACTGACCCTTTTAATCGCCAGCAGAACGGTAGAAAGAGGTGCAGGAACAGGATGAACAGTTTATCCTCCACTTGCAAGTGGAATAGCCCACGCAGGAGCATCCGTAGATTTGGCAATCTTCTCTCTCCATCTAGCAGGTGTATCATCAATCCTCGGAGCAGTAAACTTCATCTCAACAACAATCAACATGAAACCTAAAACTATAAAACCAGAACGAATCCCCCTATTCGTGTGATCAGTAGCAATCACAGCACTACTCCTACTTCTATCACTACCAGTCTTGGCAGGAGCAATCACTATATTACTAACAGATCGTAACTTAAATACATCATTTTTCGACCCAGCAGGAGGGGGAGACCCAATCCTATACCAACACTTATTTTGATTTTTCGGACACCCAGAAGTCTATATTCTTATCCTACCAGGATTCGGAATAATCTCCCACATCATTTGTCAAGAAAGAGGGAAAAAGGAAGCATTTGGAAACCTAGGAATAATCTTTGCTATACTAGCAATTGGATTGCTAGGATTCGTAGTATGAGCTCACCACATATTTACTGTAGGAATAGATGTTGATACACGAGCTTACTTTACATCAGCAACTATAATCATTGCAGTACCCACAGGAATCAAAATCTTCAGATGACTTGCAACAGTATACGGATCACAACTCACATATAGAGCTACTTGTCTATGAGCACTAGGTTTCGTATTCCTATTCACTATAGGAGGATTGACCGGAGTCGTCCTCGCCAACTCATCAATCGACATTGTACTACACGACACTTACTACGTAGTAGCACATTTCCACTACGTACTATCCATAGGAGCAGTCTTTGCAATCATAGCAGGATTCGTACAATGATTCCCACTATTCACAGGGCTCACAATAAACCCAAAATGACTAAAAATACAATTTGCTGTAATATTTACAGGAGTAAATATAACATTTTTCCCTCAACACTTCTTAGGCCTAGCTGGTATGCCACGACGGTACTCAGACTACCCAGATGCCTACACTGCATGAAACATCATCTCATCAATAGGAGCAACAATCTCATTCGTAAGAGTAATAATATTCTTATTCATCATCTGAGAAAGATTCTCAACCAACCGACAAATTTTATTCCCAGCACAAACAAGAAACTCTATTGAATGATTCCACAACCTGCCCCCCGCAGAACACAGATACTCAGAACTACCTGCTATCTCACTAACAAATAACTAAAAACTAAATAAAATCTAACGTGGCAGATAAGTGCATTGGATTTAAGCTCCACAAATAAAGTATCAAAACTTTCTTTAGAAAATGCCAACATGACTCACTATGGGATTACAGGATGGAGCTTCTCCTATTATAGAACAACTAATTCTATTTCACGACCACACCCTAATAATCATACTAATAATTCTCACAACCGTATCTTATATATTAATTATACTCATAAAAAACAAAAACATCAGACGATTCATACTAGAAGGGCAGCTAATCGAAACAACATGAACAATTACACCAGCAATCATCCTAGTATTCATCGCAATACCATCACTACGCCTGCTCTACCTAATAGACGAAGTTCACACACCAGCCCTAACACTAAAAGTAGTAGGACACCAATGATACTGAAGCTACGAATACTCAGACTTCACAAAACTAGAATTCGACTCATATATAACACAAAATGACGATTACCAACCAAAAAACTTTCGACTTCTAGAAACAGATAACCGAATCGTTATCCCAATAAACTCATCAATCCGAGCAATTGTCACAGCCGCCGACGTCCTACATTCATGAGCAATCCCAAGATTAGGGGTAAAAACAGATGCCACACCAGGACGACTAAATCAAACAAGATTCTCAGTAAGACGACCTGGAGTACTATATGGACAATGTTCAGAAATTTGTGGAGCAAACCACAGATTCATACCAATTGTAATAGAAAGAGTTACAGCAAGAAGATTTATTAATTGAGCATCAAAGCTAAGAGAATCATCAGATGACTGAAAGCAAGTAATGGTCTCTTAAACCAAGTAATGATAAAGTAGCAAATATCTCTGATGACAATAAAGGATTAGTTAATTAATATAACATCAGCATGTCAAACTGAAATAATCAAAAAGATATCCTTTTATACCACAAATAATACCAATAGAATGAACAATACTATACACAATATTCCTGGCCACATTCCTAGTATTCAACATTACAATCTACTACATAACCTCAACAAAAAGAAAAAAAAGCTCAAAAAGAGCCATCAATCAAACCCCACTTAATTGAAAATGATAACTAACCTATTCTCAATTTTTGATCCAACAACAGAAATCAGTAAAATTCCACTGAACTGAACAAGAACAATCATAGGAATCCTAGTAATCTCAACAAGAATTTGACTCATTCCATCACGAAACAGCATAGCAATCACCCTACTACTAAACAAGCTACACAACGAAATAAAAACAATCTTGGGAAAAGGAAGCAGAAATAAAGGAAACTCATTTATTTTTATTTCCCTATTCACAATAATCTTAATAAACAACTTCCTAGGGCTATTCCCATACATCTTCACCAGCACCAGACACCTCGTTCTAACCATAACACTAGCTTTACCACTATGACTAAGATTTATACTATTCGGATGAACCAACAACATAAATCACATATTTGAACACTTAGTACCCCAAGGAACCCCAAGAGCACTAATACCATTCATAGTTATTATTGAAACCATTAGAAACATAATCCGACCAGGAACCCTGGCTGTACGACTAACCGCTAACATAATTGCAGGCCACCTCCTCCTAACCCTACTTGGAAACAACGGCCCAATACTAAACCAACCCCTCCTTACAGTACTAATCATCGCACAAATCCTACTACTAATCCTAGAAGCAGCAGTAGCAATCATCCAATCATATGTATTCGCAATCCTCAGAACACTCTACTCTAGAGAAGTAAACTAACTAACTAATGTCAAGCCACGAAAACCACCCATTCCACATAGTTAATAAAAGACCATGACCACTAACAGGAGCAATCGGAGCCATGTCTACCCTAATAGGCATAATTATATGATTCCACCAATACAACAACACCTTACTAGGAATTGGAACAATCATCACCATCTTAACTATAATCCAATGATGACGAGATATTACACGAGAAGGAACTTACCAAGGAGTACACACAAAACCAGTAACAACAGGGTTACGATGAGGTATAATCCTATTCATTATCTCAGAAGTCCTATTCTTCGCATCATTCTTCTGAGCATTCTTCCACAGAAGACTGTCACCAACAATCGAACTAGGATCAACTTGACCGCCAACAGGAATCCAACCATTCAACCCCCTGCAAATCCCACTACTAAACACGGCAATCCTATTAGCATCGGGAGTAACAGTTACATGGGCACATCACAGAATCCTAGAAAATAAGTACAACCAAGCAGTACAAAGACTATTCATCACAGCAACACTAGGAATCTACTTCACCGCCTTACAAGCTTATGAATACGTAGAAGCACCATTCACAATTGCAGACTCAGCCTACGGATCAACATTCTTTGTAGCCACAGGATTCCACGGACTCCACGTAATCATCGGAACAACATTCCTAATCACATGCTTATTACGACAATTAACCCTGCACTTCTCATCTAACCACCACTTCGGATTTGAAGCAGCAGCATGATATTGACACTTTGTAGACGTAGTTTGACTATTCCTATACATCTCAATCTACTGATGAGGTAGCTAACCCATTAACTTATCTAATACAAGAAAGTATACTTGACTTCCAATCAAGAAATTTGTGAAAACAAGATAAGTAATAATAATAACCATAATCACAGCAACAATAACAATCACCATCACAACAATCCTAATAATCCTAGCAACGCTAGTATCAAAAAAAACCAACAAAGACCGAGAAAAAAGATCCCCCTTCGAGTGCGGATTCGACCCAAAAAACTCGGCCCGACTGCCCTTCTCATCACGATTCTTCCTAATCGCAGTAATCTTCATAATTTTCGACGTAGAAATCGCACTACTACTACCCATACCAATCACAATAACATCATCAAACACATGATCATGAATAACAATCAGATGAGCATTCCTAATCATCCTAATCATCGGACTATACCACGAATGAAATCAAGGATCCCTAGAATGATCAAAATAATTAAACAAAAATGAGGGATCATAGTTAATAATAACATTTGAGTTGCATTCAAAAAGTACTTACCCAAAAGTTGATCTCAACAAACAAGAAGCAAACATTGCAATCAGTTTCGACCTGATCATTAGATGTACCCAACCATCCTTGTTTTAAACAAACAAAAACAACGAAACTTAGCTGAAACCAAAAAGAGGTATATTATTGTTAATAATATAATTGAATTAAAACATTCCAGCTAAAGAAGTGAACAGAAAAAGTGAATGCTGCTAACTTATCACTATAGCGGTTAAAATCCGTTTACACTTCTAAACAAATTTATATAGTTTAAACAAAACATTACACTTTCACTGTAAAAATAAAGAAAACTTTTATAAATACTTAAAGGCTCAAATAAACCTCATTGACATCTTCAGTGTCACGCTCTAAAAATATAAGCTATTCAAGTAATAAAGAAACCCAAAAACCAAGACGATAAATCACATCATAAAAAACCCTAAGAAAACCTTTAAACCATTATACTGAAACCACTGATTACACCCACCAAGCTTAACAAGAAGCCAATAAAAACCCTGACCACCAAAAGACTCTAACCAGCCAAAATCAAACACCCTCATAGATAAATAACCAAACCCCAAAGGAAAGGAAGAAACACCATACGTAGAGAAAAAAGGTATAAACCATATAGAACCAAAAAAAGAAGTAAATCTATAACTACGCATGGAAAAAAGAGCATCCCCAAAATTAAAACCAGCCAAAGAATAACCAAGCCATCCCCCCATTAACAAAACAAATAAAGTCAAAAGCCTCAAATAACTAGGCAAACAAACAACAGAAGGAGAGGGACAAATCAATCACATCAAAGAAGAACCCCCAAAAATAGACATAACCAACAAACCAATCATACCATAAGACATGTTATAATTAACCTCCTCAACAGAAAAAGAAGGAAAAAATCCAAAATCACCACAAAAAACATAATAAAACAATCGGAAAGAATAACATACAGTCAAACCAGTTGACAAAAAAAGCAAAAAAAAACCAAATATATTAACATAACCCATAGAAATTATATCCAAAATATAATCCCTAGAGTAAAAACCAGCTAAAAAAGGCATCCCACATAAAGCAAAATTAGAAACCATCAAGGAAGAAGAAATAAAAGGAATACAAGAAGCCATCCCACCCATATAACGGATATCCTGAGAATCACCCATAAAATGAATTACACCACCAGCACACATAAAAAGCAAAGCCTTAAATAAAGCATGAGTTAATAAATGAAAAAAAGCTAAACCAGAAAGACCTAAAGAAATTGTCATAATCATAAGACCCAGCTGACTTAGAGTAGATAAAGCAATAATCCTCTTTAAATCATACTCAAAATTAGCACCAAGACCAGCCATAAATATAGTTAGGCCAGACACCAATAACAAAAAAGAATTTAAAGAAGAACCAAAAGCAGGGCTAAACCGAATTAACAAATATACACCAGCAGTGACCAAAGTAGATGAATGAACCAACGCAGAAACAGGAGTAGGGGCCGCTATAGCAGCAGGCAACCAAGAAGAAAAAGGAATTTGAGCACTCTTAGTCATAGCAGCCAAAACAACAAGAAATGAAATCAAAACCATCTCAAACGACTCTGACAAGAACTCCAAATAATAAACAAAATTCCACCCACCAAAATTAATTATCCAAGCAATAACCATCAAAAGAGCCACATCACCAACCCGATTAGACAAAATAGTAAGCATCCCAGCATTATAAGACCTCACATTCTGATAATAAATAACTAAACAATAAGAAACTAAACCCAAACCATCTCACCCCAATAAAATTCTAATTATATTAGGTCTAATAATCAAAAAAAATATAGAAACAACAAATAACAAAACCAAAATAATAAACCGAACAATATTAACATCACCAGACATATAATCATCACTATACAAAATAACTAATGAAGAAATAATGAAAACAAAACCAACAAACAAGAGAGACATTCAATCAAACAAAAAAGTCATAACTACAGAGCTACCATTTAACATAACAACCCCCCAATCAACAAAATAAACCAAATCACACAAAACAAAAACCACACCGAAAAAAGAAAAAACCAAACCCAATAAAAAAAGAAAAGAAAATCTTACAAAACAAATAGATAAATTCATACTAAATCCAAAGAAGCAATTAACCTCATCATCGACACCACAAATCAATATTTTAATTAAACTATTTAGATCAATAAACATACATTAAAGCCAAAGAACAGCCACGTCAACCCTCAAAATAATAAAATTTAAAGGAAATCAATGAAGAAACAATAATAGGAACTCACGAGAATAACCTAAAGAACAACAATAAATACCAGAATAATATGAACCATGCTGACTATAAGAATACATATAAACTGAATAAGCCGCTCTAAAAAAGGAGACAAAAACCAAAACAAACATAAGGATTCAAGACCAAGAAATCAACCCTCTCAATAAACCAATTTCACCAAAAAGATTAAGGGAAGGGGGAGCAGCCATATTACAAGATCTCAACAAAAACCATCACATAGTCATTCTAGGCATAAAACTCATTAAACCCTTATTAATTAATAAACTACGACTACCCAACCGCTCATAAGAAATATTGGAAAGACAAAAAAGACCTGAAGAACACAACCCATGAGCAATCATCAAAGCAAAAGAACTACAAGCCCCTCAATAATTAAAAACCATAATACCACCAATAACCAACCCCATATGAGCAACAGAGGAATAAGCAATTAATGACTTCAAGTCAGTCTGACGCATGCAAAACAAACTAACAAAAATTCCACCCACCAAAGAAATAACAATCCAAACATATCCAAAATTAAAAAAACTCCTCACCAACAAGGGAAAAACACGAAATAACCCATATCCACCAAGCTTCAATAATACACCAGCCAAAATCATAGAACCAGAAACAGGAGCCTCAACATGAGCCCTAGGAAGCCACAAGTGCACTAAAAACATAGGCATCCTAACCAAAAAAGCCAAAACCATACACAAATAAAAAATTCATCTACTAGAAACAAAAGAACCATCAAATATAAATAAACATAAAGAACCCAAAGAATAATAAATATATAAAATACCAATCAACATGGGAAGAGAGGCTAAAAGAGTATAAAACAACAAATATACACCAGCCTGAACACGCTCAGGCTGATACCCCCAACCCAAAATAAGAAACAGAGTGGGAATCAATCTACTTTCAAAAAAAATATAAAAAGACAACAAACCAATACTTCTAAAAGCCAAATACAAAGCAATTATTAAAAAAACAACAACAAACACAAAAAACCCAGGAAAGTAACCGGAACGAACAACAGACTCTCTAGCCAAAATCATGAGAACACAAACCCAAAAACTCAAAAAAATTAAACCATAAGAAATAACATCACACCCAAAAAAGCTACCTAAGCTACCTCAACAGAAAAAATAAGGAAAAAAAAATATATAAACAAACACGATAAAAAACAACAAAGAAGAAACCAACCACCAAGAAAAGGGAAACACACACAAAGGGATCAAAAAAATTATAAAAAATAAAAACCTTAACACTGAAGAACTCTATAAGATTGAAAATAATCATTACCGTGTCTACGAATTATCGAAACCAAAATAGAAAGACCCAAAGAACTCTCACACACCGAAAAAACCAAAAAATAAACAACAAAAAATAAATTATAACTAAACATACAAAAATAATAGTACAAAGACAAGTACAATACCAAAACAATAAACTCTAATCTAAGAAGAGTAGAAAGCAAATGCTTACGATTAGAAGTAAAAGACCAAAGCCCACAAATATAAAGAATACATAAATAATAACACATCGACATTTAAAGTTTTAATAATTTAAAATAAAATATTGGTCTTGTAAACCAAAAACAAGGAAATCCTTTTAAAACTTCAGAGGAAAGGCAATACAAACCATTTCATTAATACCCAAAACTAATATTTTAAATAAAATACCCCCTGTGAAATAAATCTATTAATAACAATAAGAATAGCCACAAGAATACTATTCACTCAAACAAAACACCCCATAGCAATAGGACTAATTCTACTAACCCAAACCATCCTGATATGCCTAATCAGAGGAACAATATTCAAAAGATTCTGATTCTCATACATTCTTTTCATAATCATAATTGGAGGTATACTAGTCCTATTTATATACATAACAAGAATTGCCTCAAACGAAATATTCCTATCACCAAACAAAATAATCACCATTGTAACACTAACAATCCCACTTATCTACACAATAATAATCGACCCAACGAGAAACAAGGAAATAAGTGACTACAATACAATAACAGAAAACGAAGTAACAACAGCAACCACCCCAATATATGAACAAATAACAGGAACTTTAACAATCCTCCTAGTCATATACATACTCCTAACACTAATTGTAGTAGTAAAAATAATCAACATCAACTGAGGACCACTCCGACAAACAAAATAACTAATGAATAAACCCATACGAAACAGACATCCACTATTAAAAGTAGCAAACAACGCTTTAGTAGACCTACCAACCCCATCAACAATTACAGGATGATGAAACTTCGGATCACTAATAGGAGTCTGCCTAATCCTACAAATCTTAACAGGATTGCTTCTGGCAATACACTACTGCCCAAACACCGAAATAGCATTCTCAAGAATTAGCCACATCTGCCGAGATGTAAATCATGGGTGATTACTACGAACACTACACGCAAACGGAGCATCCTTATTCTTCATATGCATATTCCTACACATTGGACGAAACATTTACTACGGATCATACAAACTTGTACACACATGAATAATTGGGGTAGCTATCCTATTCGTAATAATAGCAACAGCATTCATAGGATATGTCCTACCATGAGGACAAATATCATTCTGAGGAGCAACAGTAATTACAAACCTACTATCCGCAGTGCCATACATAGGCAAAGAATTAGTACAATGAGTGTGAGGGGGGTTCGCGGTAGATAACGCAACCTTAACACGATTCTTCGCACTCCACTTCCTGATACCATTCGTAATCGCAGCTATAGCAATAATCCACCTCCTATTCCTTCACCAAACAGGATCCAACAACCCATTAGGGCTAAACAAAAATACAGACAAAATCCCATTCCACCCGTACTTCACAACAAAAGACCTAGTAGGATTCGCCCTAACCCTCAGAATCCTAACAATCATTACACTAAAAGAACCATACCTCCTAGGAGACCCAGACAACTTCACACCAGCCAACCCATTAGTAACACCCGTACACATTCAACCAGAATGATACTTCTTATTTGCATATGCAATCCTACGATCAATTCCCAATAAACTAGGAGGAGTAATCGCATTAGCTATATCAATTGCAATTCTATTCATCATACCAGCATACCAATCAAAATTCCGAGGAATTCAATTCTACCCAGTAAACCAAGTAACATTCTGAATCATAGCAAACACAGTAATCCTATTAACATGAATCGGAGCACGACCAGTAGAAGACCCTTATATTACAACAGGACAAACCCTAACAATTCTGTACTTCCTATACTACATAACAGAACCCCTGTTGACAAAAAAATGAGATAAAATTTTAAGAAACTAAACAAAAGTTAAAGCGCAAGGATAAGCCTAATGTCTTGAAAACATTAAGAAAGAAGTTCAAGTCTTCTGTTAACTTTTACTTCATACTCAAATTAATACACCTACAACAAAGAAAAAATAAAAACCTTAAACCCAATAAAAAACAACAAATAATTTAAAGAAATAGGCAAAAAGCTCCTTCAAGCTAAATACATCAACCTATCATAACGAAACCGGGGGAAAGTCCCACGAACCCAGACAAAAACAAAAGAAATAAAACAAACCCTAACATAAAAAAACAATGAATACAAATCTCTACCTAAAAAAATAATACAAAACAACAAACTCATGAAAAGAATACTAGCATACTCAGCCAAAAAAATCAAAGCAAACCCACCACCACCATACTCAACGTTAAAACCAGAAACCAACTCAGACTCACCTTCAGCAAAATCAAATGGAGTCCGATTAGTCTCCGCCAAACACGAAATAAACCATACAAGAGACAAAGGAAAAGAAATAAAAATTAACCAAACATAAGACTGAAAATAATAAAAATAAATTAAGTTATAACCACAAACTAAAACAATAAAAGAAAACAAAATAAAAGCCAATCTAACCTCATAAGAAATAGCCTGAGCCAAAGCACGAAGACCCCCCAATAAAGAGTAACCAGAATTAGAAGCCCAACCAGCAATCATAACAGTATACACACCTAATCTAGTACAACACAAAAAAAACAACAAGCCCAAATCAAAAGAAACAAAACCTCTAAAATAAGGAAACAACAACCAAATCAACAAAGAAAGGAAAAACCCAAACACAGGGGAAAAATAATAAGACAAATAGTTAGAAACTAAAGGAAAATAGTGCTCCCTAGTAAAAAGCTTAACAGCATCGCTAAAAGGCTGAAGAATACCAACAAACCCAACCCTATTAGGGCCCTTACGAATATGAACATAACCTAAAACCCTACGTTCCAACAAAGTAAGAAAAGCCACACCAACTATAACAAAAACAATTAACAACAAAAAAACAACAACAAAAAATAAAGAATCAAAAAACAATACTACTCATAAAGTCAACACTTTACATTAATAGATTCTAAATCCAACGCACTTATCTGCCAAAATAGCAAGTTAATGAAAATCAACAAAAATTAAAATTATTCCGCATGCCTGGTCCTCTCGTACTAAAGCATACAAAATCATTATAGATAGAAACCAACCTGGCTCACGCCGGTTTGAACTCAGATCATGTAAGATTTTAAAGGTCGAACAGACCCAATAATATTCAGCTCCTACACCAAAAATAAATCTTAATCCAACATCGAGGTCGCAAACCCCCCTGCCAATAAGAACTCTCAAGGGAGATAACGCTGTTATCCCTAAGGTAATTTAATCTTTTAATCAAAATAAATGGATCAAAATAACATACATAAATGTACACACACATAAAGAAGAGTTAAACAAATTCTTCCCATCACCCCAACAAAACACCATAAACCTATTAAAAATAAAATCAAACAACTAAACCAATAAATACAAGTGTAAAACTCTATAGGGTCTTCTCGTCCCATAAAAACATCTGAGTATTTTAACCCAGAAAACAAATTCAACTAAAATTTCGCCAAAACCTAAGACAGCTTGCATCTCGTCAAGCCATTCATTCCAGATCACAATTAAAGAACTAATGATTATGCTACCTTTGCACGGTCAAAATACCGCGGCCCTTCAAAAAAATTCAGTGGGCAGGCCATACTTCAAAAACTAACAAGAAAAGATGTTTTTGTTAAACAGGCGGACACAACTTATTTGCCTAATTCCTCAAAAGAAATTAACAATAAAAAAATATACAAAATAAAAAACAAATTTACTAATTACACAATAATTACAAAACAACAAAAATTAAAATTAACATTCCAATATAAAATTAAACAACAAATAAATCAAATAAAAGATAAATAAAATTTTAACATAATCAAATAGAAAATCACTATAAAATCAACAAAAATTAAAAACAATAAAAAATTATAATAATAAAATAAGGAGCTAATCCCCCCTAATCTTAACGACAAATTAAAACCTAATAAAAAAATAATAAATCTAAATAAGACGCATGAATTAAATTCATTTCTTGGAAAACCAGATACCAACAAAGACGAATAACATTTCACTACCAATAACATATTATTAATACTAATAAAACAGTAACTAAAATAAATTATTAACTCCTCTTAAAATCGGGAAATAAAAATAAATAATAAAATTTAATGAACCCTGATACACAAGGTACGACAAACAAAGACAACTTTCAAAATAACATACAAAACAACCCCTTACAGTACAAATAAACTATAATCAAAAAAATTAAATCAAAAAAACTACAACAACAACAAAATAATTCAATTAAATTAAACAACCAACCAACAAAAAAGATAAAAATACAATAATCAGACCACATCGAATTGCACGACAAACAGTTCAGCGTAAATGAAATCCCCAACTAAAAGGGCATAAGCCTGATATATCAATCCAGCCACACCTTCCGGTACGACCACTTTGTTACGACTTATCTCATTAACAAAAAACGAGAGCGACGGGCGATGTGTGCATACCTTAGAACCAATTATCATGAGAACAATCTTCATCAAACATTACAATCAAATCCAATTTCATAAAAATTTAACAACAAATAATCCAACAAACAAAAAATCAATGTAATCCACCTCACACTTAGATAAAAGCTGCACCTTGACCTGAAATAAAACAAAATTATGAATCAAGAAAATTTAAAACACTAAAATGATAATCAATATACGGCGGTATACAAACAATAAAACTAAGTAAGGTACAACGCGGATTATCGATAACAGGGCAGATTCCTCTGATCGGAATAAGGTACCGCCAAATTCTTTAGGTTTCAAGAACATACCTAATACTACCTAGGAAAACAACCGTTAACACTCAAAAATAATAGGGTATCTAATCCTAGTCTAAATAAAAAGTTTCATAGCCATAATCCAAAACAATATAAGAAATTATAAAAAAATAAAAATTTCACCTAAAAACACAAACATTAAATTCCAATAAATAAAAACATACAACTACCAAAATCCGAACATATTCATAAGCCCCCAAAGTATAACCGCGGATGCTGGCACAAAACTTAACCGGAACTAAAACGAAATGCTAACTACAAGAAACCTTGAACAATAATAATAAATAATGAGAATTAACAATAAATAAATCAAACAAGTTCCCCCATTAAGAAGAAACAAAAATCACGCAAAAACTTACATATAAAACAAACAAAAAATGAACAAATAAGCAAGAATCAAACTCCTTATTGACCACCTAAACTAGCCAAAATAGGAACAAAAAACTAAAAATATAGTAAAATCCAATTAAACACAAATTAAAGCAATAACAAACGAACAAATACCACCCAACATTTAACCTCATTAAAAGCAACTTTTCAACCAAATTTTATCATACCACAAACCTATTTAAAACCCAGAAAACAAATTCAACTAACCAACCAATAGAGAACCCACTTCCTGCAAGTCAGCCTAAAACCATCAAGCCTGAGCAACACAGACCTGACCCACAAATAATAATTAATTTAATCTTGCTGTACAAGTAACAATTAACCCTAAACTTATCTTTTTTAAAACTATTAAAAGATAAGTTTAGGGTTAATTGTTACTTGTAGTATTAATATATACTTCTATATGCCGAATACAAATTTAATTTCAGATACATCATTATTGGAATACAAATATCATTAATTGAACCTTACTAATTAAAAATTTAATAATAATAATAATACAATAATTGATTAATTGACTTAAATTTGTTATTTACTAATACTGATACTATTTGACTTAGAATAATTGATTAAATATAATATACGCATTATTTAATAGGGTACCTACCTATTATATAAGTGTTTATTATTTATATATGCTCTCTTGCTCCCTCATTAGGTAGCTGTACCCGCTATAGGAATATTGTATAGTATTAGGATTTTATTGACGTATAAATCTTAAGGGATAGGCAATTATACGTGGTATAATTCTATGTATATATATTAGCCTTATATTAATACTAAAAAGAAAATCATTATTAAAAAAAAAAAAATAATTGAAAAGAAAAAATTACCCAACACTAACACCCAAACCAATCACAACACAAGAAACATGAACTAGTATTAAAAAAAAACATATAAAATCAAAAAAATCAAAAAAAA